GCTAGCGTAGCTTAACACAAAGCATAACACTGAAGATGTTAAGATGGGCCCTAAAAAGCTCCGCATGCACAAAGGCATGGTCCCGACCTTATTGTCAGCTCTAACCCAACTTACACATGCAAGTCTCCGCAGCCCCGTGAGTATGCCCTTAATCCCCTGCCCGGGGACGAGGAGCGGGTATCAGGCACAAACTTTTAGCCCAAGACGCCTAGCCAAGCCACACCCCCAAGGGAATTCAGCAGTGATAAATATTAAGCCATGAGTGAAAACTTGACTTAGTCAGGGTTAAGAGGGCCGGTAAAACTCGTGCCAGCCACCGCGGTTAAACGAGAGGCCCCAGTTGATAGTGCAACGGCGTAAAGGGTGGTTAGGGAGAGCAAGATAATAAAGCCAAATGGCCCCTTGGCCGTCATACGCTTCTAGGTGCCCGAAGCCCAATATACGAAAGTAGCTTTAAAAGAGCCCACCTGACGCCACGAAAGCTGAGAAACAAACTGGGATTAGATACCCCACTATGCTCAGCCATAAACCTAGACATCCAACTACAACTAGATGTCCGCCCGGGTACTACGAGCATTAGCTTGAAACCCAAAGGACCTGACGGTGCCTTAGACCCCCCTAGAGGAGCCTGTTCTAGAACCGATAACCCCCGTTAAACCTCACCACTTCTAGTCACCCCAGCCTATATACCGCCGTCGTCAGCTTACCCTGTGAAGGCAACAAAAGTAAGCAAAATGGGCACAACCCAGAACGTCAGGTCGAGGTGTAGCGTACGAAGTGGGAAGAAATGGGCTACATTTTCTATTATAGAACACTACGGATGTGCAACATGAAATAGTGCTTGAAGGAGGATTTAGTAGTAAAAAGGAAGCAGCGTGTCCTTTTGAACCCGGCTCTGAGGCGCGTACACACCGCCCGTCACTCTCCCCTGTCAAATGCAACAAGGATATATAACAACAAAGCGCCGACGAGGGGAGGCAAGTCGTAACATGGTAAGTGTACCGGAAGGTGCACTTGGATTAAATTCAGGGCGTGGCTGAGTTAGCCAAGCATCTCACTTACACCGAGAAGACATCCATGCAAATTGGATCACCCTGAGCCAACCAGCTAGCTTAATTACTAATATAATTTAACAACATTTATAACAAAACACGGCTCAACACCACAAACTAAACCATTTTTTTACCTGAGTATGGGAGACAGAAAAGGTTCAACCTAAAGCAATAGAAAAAGTACCGCAAGGGAACGCTGAAAGAGAAATGAAATAATCCATATAAGCGCTGAAAAACAAAGACTAAACCTTGTACCTTTTGCATCATGATTTAGCCAGCACCCCCAAGCAAAGAGACCTTTAGTTTGAAGCCCCGAAACCAGGTGAGCTACCCCGAGACAGCCTATGTTAATTTAGGGCTAACCCGTCTCTGTGGCAAAAGAGTGGGAAGAGCTCCGGGTAGAAGTGACAGACCTACCGAACCTGGTGATAGCTGGTTGCCTGAGAAATGGATAGAAGTTCAGCCTCGCATCCCCCGATCCAATAGATATGTCGTCAAGATGCTCAGGGAGACATGCGAGAGTTAGTTGAAAGGGGTACAGCCCTTTTAACAAAGGATACAACCTTCACAGGTGGATAAAGATCATAATATGTAAGATATACTGTCCTAGTGGGCCTGAAAGCAGCCACCTAAATAGAAAGCGTTAAAGCTCGGACAGAAAGAAGTTTATTATACTGATAAGGAGTCTTATTCCCCTAACTGTATCAGGCCAACCCATGCCCTCATGGAAGAGATTATGCTAAAATGAGTAATAAGAAGACACGCTCTTCTCCCGGCACACGTGTAAACCAGATCGGACTAACCACTGGAACTTAACGAACCCAACCCAAGAGGGTAGTGTGACTAATAGAAACCTCAAGAAGACCTCACATCAACTGATCGTTAACCCCACACTGGAGTGCCATCTTAAGGGAAAGACTAAAAGAGGAGGAAGGAACTCGGCAAACACAAGCCTCGCCTGTTTACCAAAAACATCGCCTCCTGCAACTAGACTAAGTATAGGAGGTCCAGCCTGCCCAGTGACTACGGGTTCAACGGCCGCGGTATCTTGACCGTGCAAAGGTAGCGCAATCACTTGTCTCTTAAATAGAGACCTGTATGAATGGCTAGACGAGGGCTTAACTGTCTCCCCCCTCCGGTCAATGAAATTGATCTATCCGTGCAGAAGCGGGTATAAATATACAAGACGAGAAGACCCTTTGGAGCTTAAGGTACAAGATTCAACCACGTTAAACAACCCCATAAAAGGCAAGAACTTAGTGGCGATGAAATTTTACCTTCGGTTGGGGCGACCGCGGAGGAAAAACAAGCCTCCGAGTGGACTGGGCCAAACCCCTGAAGCCAAAAGAAACATCTGGAAGCCGCAGAATATCTGACCAAAAATGATCCGGCTGAGAGCCGATCAACGAACCAAGTTACCCAAGGGATAACAGCGCAATCCCCTCCCAGAGCCCATATCTACGAGGGGGTTTACGACCTCGATGTTGGATCAGGACATCCTAATGGTGCAGCCGCTATTAAGGGTTCGTTTGTTCAACGATTAAAGTCCTACGTGATCTGAGTTCAGACCGGAGCAATCCAGGTCAGTTTCTATCTGTAACGCTACTTTTCCTAGTACGAAAGGATCGGAAATGAGGGGCCCATGCTTGAAGCACGCCCCGCCCCCAATTGATGAAAACAAATAAATTAAGTAAAGGGAGGGCCTAAGCCCCTGCCGTCCAAAATAAGGACACTACTGGGGTGGCAGAGCGTGGTAAATTGCGAAAGGCCTAAGCCCTTTAAATCAGAGGTTCAAATCCTCTTCCCAGTTCATGCTGAACACTCTAATAACCCACCTAATTAATCCCCTTGCCTACATTGTCCCCGTCCTATTAGCAGTGGCCTTCCTAACCCTACTTGAGCGAAAAGTACTAGGATATATGCAGTTACGAAAGGGCCCCAATGTAGTAGGACCCTACGGACTACTACAACCCATTGCCGATGGAGTAAAGCTATTCATCAAAGAGCCCGTTCGCCCCTCCACCTCCTCCCCCTTCCTATTTTTAGCAACCCCTATCCTTGCATTAACTCTCGCCATGGCCCTATGGGCCCCCATGCCCATGCCTCATCCTGTTATTGACCTTAATTTAGGCATTTTATTTATTCTAGCCCTATCAAGCCTTGCAGTCTACTCTATTCTAGGATCAGGGTGAGCATCAAATTCAAAATACGCCCTAATCGGGGCCCTACGGGCAGTCGCCCAGACAATTTCATACGAAGTGAGCCTCGGGCTCATCCTCCTTTCAGTAATTGTTCTCTCTGGCGGCTATACCCTTCAGACGTTTAGTACAACCCAAGAAAGCATCTGACTGCTAGCCCCTGCATGACCCCTGGCCGCGATATGATATATCTCCACCCTAGCGGAGACCAATCGCGCACCATTTGACCTAACGGAGGGCGAATCGGAGCTTGTATCAGGTTTCAATGTCGAATATGCAGGTGGCCCCTTTGCCCTGTTTTTCCTGGCCGAGTATGCAAACATTCTACTGATAAACACCTTGTCAGTTGTGCTATTTCTAGGAACGTCAAATTTTCCCCACATGCCAGAACTAGCAGCAATTGGTCTTATGACTAAAGCCGCATTCTTGTCGGTTATATTTTTATGAGTCCGAGCCTCCTACCCCCGATTCCGATACGACCAACTTATGCACCTCGTCTGAAAGAACTTTCTCCCTCTAACGTTGGCCCTAGTACTATGGCATATCTCCCTCCCGATTGCGCTAGCGGGCCTTCCCCCACAATTATAAACCGGAACTGTGCCCGAATGCCCAAGGACCACTTTGATAGAGTGGCTAATAGGGGTTAAAGTCCCCTCAGTTCTTAGAAAGAAGGGGGTCGAACCCATGCCCAAGAGATCAAAACTCTTAGTGCTTCCTCTACACCACTTTCTAAGATGGGGTCAGCTAAATAAGCTTTCGGGCCCATACCCCGGACATGACGGTTAAACTCCCTCCTCCATCAATGAATCCCTACGTACTTATAATCCTCTTGTCTAGCCTAGGATTGGGAACCACTCTTACTTTTGCCAGCTCACACTGACTGCTAGCCTGAATGGGACTAGAAATTAATACCCTAGCAATTGTCCCGCTGATGGCACAACATCACCACCCCCGCGCAGTGGAGGCAACCACAAAGTACTTCTTAACTCAAGCCACTGCAGCGGCCATAATCCTGTTTGCAAGCACAACAAATGCCTGGATTACAGGTGAGTGGACTATTGATGATTTATCAAGCCCCGTTGCCACCACAATAATTATTATAGCCTTAGCACTTAAAATCGGGCTCGCCCCCATGCACCTGTGGATGCCCGAGGTCTTGCAAGGATTAGATCTTTTGACAGGCCTAATTTTATCCACGTGACAAAAGCTTGCACCGCTCACCCTCATTATCCAAACAGCCCAAGCTATTGACCCCTTAATCTTAACAACCTTAGGACTCGTCTCTACACTAGTAGGTGGCTGAGGCGGGCTAAATCAGACCCAACTACGGAAGATTTTGGCCTACTCCTCAATTGCGCATATGGGCTGAATAATTATTATTCTACAGTATGCCCCCCAACTCACACTCCTTGCACTGATCACGTACATCTTCATGACATCCGCAGCTTTCCTTGCCCTAAAAACCTTGTCCGCCACAAAAATTAATACACTCGCAGTTATATGGCCCAAAAACCCCACCCTAACAGTAACCACAGCCCTTGTGCTATTATCACTTGGCGGCCTCCCCCCGCTCACAGGGTTTATACCAAAGTGGCTTATCATACAAGAACTGGCCGCCCAAAGCCTCCCCCTTATTGCCACAATCATGGCCCTTGCTGCCCTCCTCAGCCTATACTTTTACTTGCGACTTTGTTACGCAATAACACTTACCATCTCCCCCAATACCGCTAACTCAACCGCGCCCTGGCGGATTCAAGCAACACAAGCTTCTCTCCCACTAGCCCTCTCCACTGTACTGGCACTGAGCCTTCTTCCCATGACCCCAACTATTATGGTACTGATCACCTAGGGGCTTAGGATAGCATAAGACCAAGAGCCTTCAAAGCTCTAAGCAGAAGTGAAAATCTTCTAGCCCCTGATAAGACCTACAAGACTCTATCTTGCATTTTCTGATTGCAAATCAAATGTTTTTGTTAAACTAAGGCCTTACTAGATGGGAAGGCCTCGATCCTACAAACTCTTAGTTAACAGCTAAGCGCCCAAGCCAGCGAGCATCCATCTACTTTCCCCGCCGTATCCGAGTAAGGCGGGGAAAGCCCCGGCAGGGTATTACTCTGCGTCTCTGGATTTGCAATCCAACGTGATCTCTTCACCACGAGGCTGTGATAGGAAGAGGACTCAAACCTCTGTCTTCGGGGCTACAACCCGCCGCCTGGGCACTAGGCTACCCTACCTGTGGCAATTACACGCTGATTCTTTTCTACAAACCACAAAGACATTGGTACCCTTTATCTTGTATTTGGTGCCTGAGCCGGAATAGTGGGAACCGCTTTAAGCCTTCTCATTCGGGCTGAATTAAGTCAACCCGGGTCACTTCTAGGTGACGACCAAATTTATAACGTTATTGTTACTGCCCACGCCTTTGTAATAATTTTCTTTATAGTAATGCCAATTCTTATTGGAGGGTTTGGAAACTGACTGGTACCACTAATGATTGGGGCACCTGACATGGCATTCCCCCGAATAAATAATATAAGCTTCTGGCTACTACCACCGTCATTCCTACTACTACTAGCCTCTTCTGGCGTTGAAGCCGGTGCCGGAACAGGGTGAACGGTATACCCGCCACTTGCAGGCAACCTCGCCCACGCAGGAGCATCAGTAGACTTAACAATTTTCTCATTACACCTAGCAGGTGTGTCATCTATTCTAGGGGCAGTAAATTTTATTACCACAATTATTAACATGAAGCCCCCAGCCATCTCCCAATACCAAACACCCTTGTTTGTATGATCCGTACTTGTGACAGCCGTCCTTCTCCTTCTATCGCTACCAGTTTTAGCTGCCGGGATTACAATGCTTCTTACAGACCGTAATCTAAACACCACATTCTTTGACCCAGCAGGCGGAGGCGACCCAATCCTATATCAACACCTATTCTGATTCTTTGGTCACCCAGAAGTCTATATTCTTATCTTACCCGGATTTGGTATTATTTCACACGTTGTGGCCTATTATTCCGGCAAAAAAGAACCATTTGGTTACATGGGGATAGTGTGGGCTATGATGGCCATTGGCCTCCTTGGGTTTATCGTTTGAGCCCATCATATGTTCACTGTTGGAATAGACGTAGACACTCGTGCCTACTTCACATCCGCCACAATAATTATCGCCATCCCAACCGGCGTTAAAGTATTTAGCTGACTTGCTACGCTCCACGGAGGTTCCATTAAATGAGAAACTCCAATGCTCTGGGCCCTGGGTTTTATTTTCCTCTTTACGGTTGGAGGACTAACAGGGATCGTCCTAGCTAACTCATCGCTTGATATTGTCCTTCATGATACATATTACGTAGTTGCCCACTTCCACTACGTATTATCAATGGGTGCCGTATTCGCCATTATGGCAGCCTTTGTCCACTGATTCCCCCTATTCTCAGGTTACACCCTGAATGACACTTGAACAAAGATCCATTTCGGAGTAATATTTATTGGCGTTAACCTTACATTCTTCCCACAACACTTTCTAGGCCTAGCAGGCATGCCGCGACGGTACTCTGACTACCCTGATGCTTACACCCTGTGAAACACAGTATCATCTATTGGGTCACTTATTTCATTAGTAGCAGTAATCATATTCCTATTTATCCTCTGGGAGGCCTTCGCCGCTAAACGAGAAGTATCCTCAGTAGAGCTAACTACAACGAATGTAGAATGACTCCACGGCTGCCCTCCTCCATACCACACATTCGAGGAACCGGCGTTTGTCCAAGTGCAATCAAATTAACGAGAAAGGGAGGAATTGAACCCCCATGTACTGGTTTCAAGCCAGTCACATAACCACTCTGTCACTTTCTTCTGAAGACATTAGTAAAGTATGCAAATTACACCACCTTGTCGAGGTGGAATCGCAGGTTAGACCCCTGTATGTCTTAAGTCCCAGACTTAATGGCACATCCCACACAACTAGGATTCCAAGACGCGGCATCACCCGTTATAGAAGAACTTCTTCACTTCCACGATCACGCCCTAATAATTGTATTCTTAATTAGCACCTTAGTACTCTATATTATTGTTGCAATAGTCTCAACTAAACTTACGAATAAATATATTTTGGACTCCCAAGAAATCGAAATTGTATGAACTGTCCTACCAGCCGTTATTTTGGTTCTAATTGCCCTACCCTCTCTTCGAATCCTATATCTTATGGATGAAATTAATGACCCCCACTTAACAATTAAAGCCATGGGACACCAATGATATTGAAGCTACGAATATACAGACTATGAAGACCTGGGCTTTGACTCCTACATGGTTCCAACCCAGGACCTCACGCCCGGCATGTTTCGACTGCTAGAAACAGACCACCGAATAGTAGTACCAATAGAATCACCAGTTCGTGTACTAGTGTCTGCCGAAGACGTATTGCACTCTTGAGCCGTCCCATCACTGGGCGTGAAAATAGACGCAGTCCCTGGCCGATTGAATCAAACTGCTTTTATCGCCTCACGACCGGGAGTATTCTACGGGCAATGCTCTGAAATTTGTGGGGCTAACCACAGCTTTATGCCCATTGTAGTTGAAGCTGTCCCACTAGAACACTTCGAAAGCTGGTCCTCATTAATACTAGAAGACGCCTCACTAGGAAGCTAATTATCGGACAAAGCGTTGGCCTTTTAAGCCAAAGTTTGGTGACTACCGACCACCTCTAGTGAGATGCCCCAACTTAACCCCAACCCCTGATTCGCAGTCCTAGTATTTTCATGAGTGGTATTCCTTACTATTATCCCAACCAAAATCTTAAATAATTTAGCACCTAATGAACCAGCCCCTATGAGTAAAGAAAAGCATAAAACTGACTCCTGAACCTGACCATGATGATAAGCTTTTTTGACCAGTTTGCAAGCCCATCCTTCCTGGGAATCCCACTTATGGCCGTTGCAATTGCACTCCCATGGGTATTATTCCCGACCCCGCCATCTCGTTGAATAAACAGCCGCCTTATTACTGTCCAAACATGACTAATTAACCGGTTTACTAGTCAACTAATGCTGCCCTTAAATGTAGGCGGCCACAAATGAGCACTGCTATTAGCCTCTTTGATGGTATTTCTAATCACTATTAATATACTGGGCCTTCTTCCATACACCTTTACCCCTACAACACAGCTGTCCTTAAATATAGGACTCGCTGTCCCACTGTGGCTTGCCACAGTAATTATTGGAATGCGAAATCAACCAACGGTTGCCCTTGGACATCTTCTACCGGAAGGAACCCCTATCCCCCTAATCCCCGTACTAATTATCATCGAAACAATTAGCCTATTTATTCGCCCACTAGCCCTGGGAGTCCGACTCACAGCCAACTTAACCGCGGGCCACTTACTAATTCAGCTCATTGCCACAGCCGTATTTGTTCTACTACCTATAATACCAACAGTAGCAGCCCTAACCGCCGCAGTACTCTTCCTCTTAACACTCCTGGAAGTCGCAGTCGCAATAATCCAAGCGTACGTGTTCGTCCTACTTCTTAGCCTCTACCTACAGGAGAATATCTAATGGCCCACCAAGCACATGCATATCATATGGTTGATCCAAGCCCATGACCACTAACCGGAGCCGTCGGTGCTCTATTAATAACATCCGGCCTAGCAATCTGGTTTCACTTCCACTCGATAACACTAATAACCCTGGGACTAATTCTTCTGCTTCTTACAATGTTCCAGTGGTGACGTGATATTATTCGAGAGGGGACCTTTCAGGGTCACCACACGCCGCCAGTACAAAAAGGACTGCGCTATGGAATAATCCTGTTTATTACCTCCGAAGTATTCTTTTTCCTCGGCTTCTTCTGAGCTTTCTACCACTCGAGCCTGGCACCTACGCCCGAACTGGGAGGGTGTTGACCCCCTACAGGAGTTACTACACTAGACCCATTTGAGGTGCCCCTACTTAATACAGCCGTATTACTAGCATCTGGGGTAACAGTTACATGAGCTCACCACAGCATTATGGAAGGTGAACGTAAACAAGCCATTCAGTCCCTGGCACTCACGATTTTACTAGGACTTTATTTCACCGCCCTCCAGGGAGTGGAATATTATGAAGCACCTTTTACAATTGCTGACGGCGTCTACGGCGCTACATTTTTCGTAGCTACAGGGTTCCACGGACTACACGTTATCATTGGCTCAACTTTCCTAGCTGTCTGCCTCCTGCGCCAAATTCAATATCATTTTACATCCGAACATCACTTCGGCTTTGAAGCCGCTGCCTGGTACTGACACTTTGTCGATGTAGTATGACTATTCCTCTACGTATCCATCTATTGATGAGGCTCATATCTTTCTAGTATTAAGTTAGTACAAGTGACTTCCAATCATTTAGTCTTGGTTAGACCCCAGGGAAAGATAATGAACCTAATTACAACTATTTTCGCTATTACAATAGCCCTATCATCAGTTCTAGCAATTGTATCCTTTTGGTTACCACAAATGAACCCAGACGCAGAGAAGCTCTCCCCCTATGAATGCGGATTCGACCCACTAGGTTCTGCCCGACTACCCTTCTCCCTACGATTCTTCCTAGTAGCCATTCTATTCCTCTTGTTTGACCTAGAAATCGCCCTCCTCCTCCCCCTACCCTGGGGAGATCAACTCCACAGCCCAACCGAAACATTCTTTTGAGCCGCCACAGTCCTGATACTACTAACCCTCGGACTAATCTATGAATGAACCCAAGGGGGACTGGAGTGAGCAGAATAGGGAGTTAGTCCAAGAAAAGATCTCTGATTTCGGCTCAGAACATCGTGGTTTAAGTCCACGACCCCCTTATGACACCAGTACATTTTAGCTTTAGCTCAGCCTTTATTCTAGGACTCATGGGATTAGCATTTCATCGCACACACCTCCTCTCCGCCCTACTATGCTTAGAAGGAATAATATTATCCCTGTTTATTGCACTAGCCCTGTGGACGCTGCAATTCGAATCAACGAGCTTCTCCACAGCACCCATACTGCTACTAGCATTTTCCGCCTGCGAAGCAAGCACAGGCCTTGCCCTCTTGGTAGCTACAACCCGCACACACGGCACCGACCGCCTACAAAACCTTAATCTCCTACAATGTTAAAAGTATTGGTCCCCACAATTATATTGCTACCAACAATCTGACTAACTCCCCCCAAATGGCTATGGGCCACAGCAACTACTCACAGTCTTTCAATTGCCCTTATTAGTCTCATGTGGCTGAAGTGAACATCAGAGACCGGATGAACTACATCCAACGCATACTTAGCCACAGACCCCCTATCTACCCCCCTTTTAGTATTGACATGCTGACTCCTCCCCCTAATAATTCTAGCTAGTCAAAACCACATTAACTCTGAACCAGTTAGTCGTCAACGCCTCTACATCATACTTCTCACCTCCCTACAGGCTTTCCTAATTATAGCATTTGGCGCCACTGAAATTATTATGTTTTACATTATATTCGAGGCCACACTTATCCCAACCCTTATTATTATTACCCGCTGAGGGAACCAAACCGAACGCCTGAGCGCAGGCACATACTTCTTATTTTATACCCTAGCCGGATCCCTTCCTCTCTTGGTTGCCCTCCTCCTACTCCAACAATCCACAGGAACTCTCTCCATGCTAGTAATTCAGTACGCCCAACCGCTAGCACTAAACTCCTGAGGCCATAAAATCTGGTGAGCAGGCTGCTTAATTGCCTTTCTAGTAAAAATGCCCTTATATGGGGTACACCTCTGACTGCCCAAAGCGCACGTAGAGGCCCCCGTCGCAGGGTCAATAGTACTAGCAGCAGTTCTACTGAAACTAGGCGGGTACGGGATAATACGAATAATAATTATGCTAGACCCCCTCTCTAAAGAGCTAATTTACCCCTTTATCATTCTCGCACTATGAGGCATTATTATAACCGGGTCTATTTGCCTACGACAGACAGACCTCAAATCACTAATTGCCTATTCCTCCGTAAGTCACATGGGACTTGTGGCGGGGGGTATCCTAGTTCAAACCCCATGGGGCTTTTCAGGGGCAATTATTTTAATAATTGCACACGGCCTGGTATCGTCAATATTATTCTGCCTGGCTAATACAGCTTATGAACGGACCCATAGCCGCACCATAGTTCTTGCACGCGGACTACAAGTAATTTTTCCACTGACAGCAGTATGGTGGTTTATTGCTAACCTAGCCAACTTAGCACTGCCCCCCCTCCCCAACCTAATAGGAGAACTCATGATTATCACAACCCTATTTAATTGATCCCCCTGAACTATCGCACTCACAGGGCTAGGAACCCTAATCACCGCGAGCTACTCTCTCTATATGTTCCTTATATCTCAACGTGGCCCTACGCCAAACCACATTATAAAACTACCACCATTTCACACCCGAGAACATCTATTGATAGCCCTCCACCTTATTCCAGTAATTCTCCTTGTAGCAAAACCAGAGCTAATATGGGGGTGATGTTACTAGTAAGTATAGTTTAACTAAAATATTAGATTGTGATTCTAAGGACAGGAGTTAAAACCTCCTTACTAACCAAGGAAGGACGGAAATCAGTAAGTACTGCTAATACTTATGTACCGGGGTTAAAATCCCCGGCTTCCTTACGCTTTTGAAGGATAACAGCCCATCCGTTGGTCTTAGGAACCAAAAACTCTTGGTGCAAATCCAAGCAGAAGCTATGACCTTCGCAACCCTAATCATGTCGTCCTCACTTATTTTAGTCATTGTGACACTTCTGTACCCCCTACTAACAACCCTGAGCCCCAGCCCCCAAAAACCAGAGTGGGCAGCCACACACGTTAAAGCCGCCGTTAGCATTGCGTTCTTTATTAGCCTACTACCCCTTGCAATTTTCCTCCACCAAGACGCAGAAAATACTACTACAAACTGACAATGAATAAATACACACGCATTCGACACAAGTACCAGCTTCAAATTTGACCACTACTCCCTTATCTTTATTCCCATTGCACTCTACGTCACCTGATCAATCTTGGAGTTTGCACTGTGATACATGCATTCCGACCCCTACATGAACCGATTCTTTAAATATTTGCTCTTGTTCTTAGTAGCCATAATTACCCTTGTTACAGCTAACAATATATTCCAGTTATTCATTGGCTGGGAGGGGGTTGGCATTATATCCTTTCTCTTAATCGGCTGGTGACATGGGCGAGCGGACGCCAACACAGCCTCCCTTCAAGCCGTAATTTACAACCGCGTAGGAGACATCGGACTGATCCTTACCATGGCGTGACTCGCAATCCACCTGAACTCCTGAGACATTCAACAAATCTTCCTCCTATCCAAAAGCTTTAATATAACAGTCCCTCTCATGGGACTTATCCTTGCAGCAACAGGAAAATCGGCCCAGTTCGGCCTCCACCCCTGGCTGCCGTCCGCCATGGAGGGCCCTACACCAGTGTCGGCCTTGCTCCACTCCAGCACCATAGTTGTTGCCGGGATTTTCCTATTAATCCGCCTTCATCCCCTTATGGAAGATAACGAACTAGCACTAACAGCTTGTCTATGCTTAGGCGCACTAACTACACTATTTACAGCTACCTGTGCCCTTACCCAAAACGACATCAAAAAGATTGTAGCCTTCTCTACATCCAGTCAACTGGGACTAATAATAGTTGCAATCGGACTAAACCAGCCGCAGTTAGCATTTCTTCACATTTGTACACACGCGTTCTTCAAGGCTATATTATTCCTGTGCTCCGGATCAATTATTCACAGCCTCAACGATGAGCAGGACATCCGCAAAATAGGGGGCCTTCACAAACTTATGCCCATCACCTCAACCTGTCTCACAATCGGCAGCCTGGCGCTAACGGGCACCCCGTTCCTGGCCGGATTTTTCTCGAAAGACGCTATTATTGAAGCCCTAAACACATCTTACCTTAACGCCTGAGCCTTAGCCCTAACACTAGTCGCTACCTCATTCACCGCAGTTTATAGCTTCCGACTTGTTTATTTCGTAACCATGGGATCCCCCCGATTTTTATCACTATCCCCTATTAACGAAGATAATCCACTAATAGTTAATCCCGTCAAACGACTCGCTTGAGGAAGTATTATTGCGGGGTTCATTATTACTTATAACTTCCTACCTGTAAAAACACCCGTTATAACAATATCAACTACCCTAAAAATAGCAGCCCTTATCGTGACCGCCATTGGACTCCTAGTAGCCATAGAACTTGCAGCCAAAACCAACGGGCCGACGAAACCTTTTTCTCCAACCACCCCCTACCGTTTTTCAAATATGTTAGGGTACTTCCCCTCACTCATACATCGACTATCCCCGAAGGCTAACTTGACCCTGGGACAATCAGCCGCCACTAAATTTGACCAGACATGACTTCAAATATCAGGCCCAAAGTCACTCACACTCACCCAAATAGCGCTTGCAAAGATAATAAATGACATTCGACCGGGGACGATCAAAACATTCTTAACTATCTTCCTTTTGACAATAATCCTAGCCGTACTCCTAATTCTTCTTTAAACCGCCCGAAGACTCCCGCGACTTAGACCCCGTGTTAACTCCAGCACTACAAGCAGCGTTAAAAGCAACACCCAAGCGCAAATAACTAATATTGCTCCCCCAGAGGAGTATATCATGGCCACGCCCCCAACATCTCCCCGCAATATAGAAAACTCCTTCAACCCATCGGCAATTACTCAAGAACCCTCATATCACCCCCCTCAAAACAGCCCGGCCGTTAGGGCAACCCCAACCAAATAAGCCAAGACGTAGCCCGCCACCGAACGACTCCCCCAAGCCTCTGGAAAAGGCTCAGCGGCCAAAGCGGCCGAGTAAGCAAATACCACCAGCATTCCTCCCAAATAAATTAAGAAAAGAACGAGGGACAAGAAAGATCCCCCACAACTAACAAGTACCCCACACCCAACCCCCGCCGCAACAACCAAACCTAAAGCAGCAAAGTAGGGCGTGGGGTTAGAAGCAACAGCAATCAAACCCACAACTAGAATCAGCAATAATAAGGACACGAAATAAGTCATAATTCCTCCTCGGACTTTAACCGAAACCTATGATTTGAAGAACCATCGTTGTATTCAACTACAGGAACTTAATGGCAAGCCTACGAAAGACCCACCCACTAATAAAAATCGCTAATCATGCACTAGTCGATCTCCCCACACCATCTAACATTTCGGCCCTCTGAAACTTTGGGTCCCTCCTAGGACTATGTTTAATTACTCAGATCCTCACCGGACTATTCCTGGCCATGCACTATACCTCTGACATTTCAACCGCATTCTCGTCAGTGGCCCACATCTGCCGAGATGTAAACTATGGCTGACTCATCCGGAGCTTACACGCCAATGGGGCATCCTTCTTCTTTATCTGTATTTATATGCACATTGCCCGCGGCCTATATTACGGGTCATACCTTTACAAAGAAACCTGAAACATCGGCGTGGTCCTGCTCCTATTAGTTATGGCAACCGCCTTCGTGGGCTATGTCCTCCCATGGGGACAAATATCTTTCTGAGGCGCCACAGTTATTACAAATCTAATATCAGCAGTCCCTTACATGGGAGACACCCTTGTTCAATGAATCTGAGGGGGCTTCTCGGTAGACAACGCAACTCTCACACGGTTCTTCGCATTCCACTTCCTCCTGCCATTCGTTATCGCCGGCGCAACTATCCTGCACCTACTCTTTTTACACGAAACAGGGTCAAACAACCCGGCCGGGCTAAACTCCGACGCAGATAAAATCTCTTTCCATCCATACTTCTCTTATAAAGATCTTCTTGGTTTTGTAGTAATATTACTAGCCCTTACGTCATTAGCATTATTCTCTCCAAACCTACTAGGTGACCCAGATAATTTCACTCCGGCAAACCCACTGGTCACTCCTCCACATATCCAGCCAGAGTGGTACTTCCTATTTGCCTACGCCATTCTTCGATCTATTCCAAATAAACTAGGAGGGGTCCTCGCACTACTATTTAGCATTCTAGTGCTAATGGTTGTGCCAATCCTACACACCTCGAAACAACGAGGACTAACCTTTCGTCCTATGACTCAATTCTTATTTTGAACCCTGGTGGCAGATATGATTATCTTAACATGAATTGGAGGCATGCCCGTGGAGCACCCCTATGTTATTATTGGTCAGATCGCATCAACGCTATATTTTGCACTCTTCCTCATTCTTGTGCCCCTAGCAGGATGAATAGAGAATAAAGCATTGAAATGAGCTTGCCCTAGTAGCTTAGCTTGAAAGCATCGGTCTTGTAATCCGAAGATCGAGGGTTAAATCCCCTCCTAGCGCCCAAAAGAAGGAGATTTTAACTCCCACCCCTGGCCCCCAAAGCCAGGATTCTAAATTAAACTATCTTCTGGTAGTAACCTATATGGTTTAATACATATATGCACGCGTGCATATATGTTGTGTTGTGTTAGTGCATATATATGTATTATCACCATTCATTTATTTTAACCTAAAAGCAAGTACTAACGTCTAAGACGTACATAGACCAAATCGTTAAAACACAAAAATAATTTATTTTAACCTGGGAAATAGACTATTCCCCTAGATATGGCACTCACATTTTTCCTTGAAATAGGCAACTAAGATTTTATTAGACAATCTCAATGCAGTAAGAGCCGACCAACCTTATTACGTAAGGCATATTATTCATGATAAAATCAGGGACACATTACAGTTGGACGGCCCACGGTGAACTATTTCTTACATCTGGCTCCAATCTCAGGGTACAGACCAGTGAAGTTCCGCCTTAGTTTATTGCCTTGCATCCGGCTACTAGTGTGATTACATACTCCTCACTAACCCCACATGCCGAGCGTTCATTTAAATGCATAACGTTCTCTTTTTTGGTTTCCTTTCAATTGCATATCAGAGTGCAGGTCCAACTAGTATATCAAGGTTGTACACTCCCTTGCATGAATTAAATTATCATTCATCATTGAAAGACATAACTTAAGAATTACATTTTACTCAATCAGGTGCATAACATATTTATCTTTCTTCAACTAACCCTGATATATATGCCCCCCTTTTTGGTTTTCGCGCGTTAAACCCCCCTACCCCCCTACGCTCACCGAATCCTGTTATCCTTGTCAAACCCCGAAACCAAGGAAGGCCCGAGAGCGCGCGAGCTAACAAGTTGAGTTAGGGTTAGCCATCCGCTATATATATATATATATATATATATATGTCAATTCATCGGAGGAGTGTCCCAAATTTTAGCCTAAAAATCTCTACTAATTTAATGACAAATTTCTCAATGCTAAAAAATCCAATGTATTTAACC